ATAAGAGAAAATATTCTAATAATAATATAATAAAAATATATAATATATATATAATAAATAAGAGACAACGAATTAAAAAAACTACGGACTTGGATTGGATTGGCACTATAGAGATAATCAACATAGATAGACATAAAAGATGTAGGCGAAAGAAGAAATTCAGGAAGAAGTAGAAAAAAATATATCGGGTTTATTCAATCCATAAATATAAATAACTAAAAAAACTTAATCCCCTTTTTTTATTTGTTCATAGAATTGCAACAAAATCACCCCATTGATGGGGTAATGTACAAATTTTTATTTATAGTATAGAACCAATTAATTCATTTAGTCACTTGATTGATCTTTTTTCTATTCATCTTAGATCAATTTATATCAATAAAATAAAAATCTATTTTTGTCGTTATCGAAGACGGAATTTTAAGGTAATAAGTGTAGTATGAATAGAACAAGAGAGGGGGGAAATAATAAAGAAAAGGTTAGCCAAAGCTATATACAAGTTATCCACACCCTCTTTTTTTTTATTTCATTAATGGAATTTCGGTTATTGATTAAGGTGAAGTTCCGTAAAAACCCCGGCCTTCTTTAAAATATCATGAACAGTTCCTGTAGGTTGAGCACCCTTTTCAAGGAAATATAGAATAGCAGGAACATTTAAATGGGTTTGATTCTTTATCGGATCATAAAAACCCACTTTACGAAGATCTCTTCCTTCTCTTCGGGATCGAACATCAATTGCAATGATTCGATAAACGGCTCATTGGGATAGATGTAAATTAACAATACCCCCCCCCAGAACCGTATAAGAAGTTTTCTCCTCGTACGGCTCGAGGAAATTCAAAGTTATGTATAGAATTCTAATTAATGTCAAATAGATCCATAGATTATTAAATCAATTAGACTATGATTTAAATACTTTTTTCTTATTCTTTTTTGAAAAAAAAAACTCATTCTTATCCCCATAACTCAAGTTGGATAACTCTCACTCAAAGGAAAACAACCCTTAAGCTTAAGCATTTCATTTATTGAGTGGGCTCTAACCCCTTTATTTTTGCCTGTCTCCTTTAGAATCTATTTTGATTCTTCATTCTGATCTAGTTTAGTTATTGAGACAATTGAAAAAGATTTTTCCTTGTTCCGGGATCCTTTATCCTTGCCTTGAATCATTGGGTTTAGACATTACTTCGGTGATCTTTAATCGTTTCAAAATGGCAGCAACATACCATTTTTTTTGATTTATTTTTATCAAAGAATCATATAAATAATGGATTCTCGCGTGATACACTTTTGATCAAATTTGACGTTTGAATTTGAAACTTGGTCGAATTGGATCCTTTCGATTTCTATACCGAACATATACTTACGAAGTAGTTTTAACTTATTGATTGACACTAACCCTAGATCTCTGCCCTTGATAAATGAATCAATACTTTCTACTCGAGCTCCATCATGTACTATTTAGATCAAAACCCTAAAAAAATGAGAGTTCTAGTGGAACAGAACAAACGATGTCGAGTCAAGAGCATCTTCATTCCTATATAATAGAAAATGGTGGGTGTAAGAATCCACAGTGGATCATGTCCTTCAAGTCGCACGTTGCTTTCTACCACATCGTTTTAAACGAAGTTTTACCATAACCTCTAATTTCTTGGAACTGGTATGTAATTGATTCATTTATGGAATCATGTATAGTCATTGGTTTAGTTGGTCCATAGTAATCTATACTCTTATGACATGAGTAGTTTTTGGAAAAGTCTTAGCAATAATTCAATTTATTGAAACCCATATTTTATTGTATATATTGGATCAATAATATTTTTTTTTGTATGAGTGCAATAGAGATTTTTTTTAATTTCTATAAATTAAGAAATAATTAATTACGAATAATTAAGAATCTCCATTTTTCAATTTCTTCATCGAATGGATTCACGAGTTTCACACTTCTTCGGGTACCAAGGACTCATAANNNTAAGAAATCATTAAAAAGATTTAATTGATTGAAAATTTCCTACCTCAATATTATTATTTGAATAAAGTTTTGTAATAAAAAAGGATTTATTACATTTTATTATCATAAATAAATGCATATTCGGATTAACCCATGAATGATTTGAAACAAATAGATAGATCAAAAATAAAAATATTTTTCACAAAAATAGCAATAAAACGATAAAAATACATAATAACAATACATATCAGCATTTTCTGCCTAGTTTATTTAACTTAAGAGACTCAATAATCTTTCCCTAAAAGAAAGTGAAAAAGATGTATGAATAACCTCTGTCTGAATTGTTACTTGGATTTACAATTATTCATTACAGACAAACACAAAATACGAAAAAATGAGGTGAAAAGAAATACATAATATGTTACATATGTAACTTGATTCTTTGTTAATCAGATTCGTACAGATATTAAAATTGATATCTTCCATTATGGATTAACTCCTATCTACCCCCCCCCCAATTATATAGAGTGAATGCATCAGAAATCAAAAAAGGATCCTACAGGGGACTGGACTAGTTTCGGAGGTGCTAGACTATCTTGTATAAGGCCAAAGTCAAACAGATCTAGATTAAACGATTGTTCCTACCTACTTTTTTGATTTGACTCTAAATTTGAGTACCCTAAATCGGTCTTAAGAGACTTAAGACCATTGATTGAATTCCATTAGTGTTAAAAACACAAGACCTTCGTGTTTCTAATTCATAAATCCACAGAAAAAAAAAAATAATAATAATAATCGGGTTTCACACACCATTTAAGGGATAGAGAATAAGAGAGGCTTTCGCATTTCGATTTTAAATGCATCATTATAAGAAAATAAGAAAGAACAACCACATTCTATCTATATCTAATACTAGACTCTTAAGCATACGGTTGTTTAAAAGGGCAATCTTTAGTCTNGATATGATATCGAATATTTTTCTATAGATCTTATAATATACTATTATATATATAATATGCATACTCTGGGACGGAAGGATTCGAACCTCCGAATAGCGGGACCAAAACCCGTTGCCTTACCACTTGGCCACGCCCCATTTATATTCAACACTAATAAACACTAATATTGGTAGTGGTTGGTCGTCAATTCCAGTCGAAATATTTATCGAAAAAATTAGCTTGTTGCTCGGATTTTGATACGTTTATAGATCCAATTAAACTGAATTTATTGATCATTACATATAATTCCATTAAGATATTGTATGAAAGTAGGATTTCTTCTATTCTCTTTTTATTTGAGAATTGAAGGATTTTTGATTGGCTGAGTTCAAATCAAAGAAAGGTTTTTTGACCTACTTTATGTTATTAATTTTTCCCTTTTCCCTTATATCATAGCAATACTAGGGGATTAATAACTCAATCAAATCAAAAGAAATACAATTATCTTCAAGAACAAAGAAAAAAAAAATTGTTATGCTTAATATCTTAAGTTTCATCGGTATCTGTCTTAATTCTTTCCTTTATTCAAGTAGTTTTTTCGTCGCCAAATTGCCTGAGGCCTACGCTTTTTTGAATCCAATAGTAGATGTTATGCCAGTAATACCTCTATTCTTTTTTCTATTAGCTTTTGTTTGGCAAGCTGCCGTAAGCTTTCGATAAGATTTTGAATACTGTCCGAGACAAATTCTATATTTTCTAGAAAAAAAAGATTCTAACTAGTTAGAAGATCAGATAAGTCGTACATACAGTCTGAACCTTTGACTTGAGTCCAATATTGAAATTCTTCTATAGCTGTGATAAATCGGGATCACTCTCATTTTCTTATTCTTACTTTTTTCCATTGAACGACCCTGTTAGAGTCCCCCACAATTATATATTGTGGGTATGAAATACAATTTTTAGTAATGAACGACTCAACTCTTCAAATTTTTTCCTATTTCTAGAAATAACTTCACTCCATTTCTTGGTGTCAAAATAGGTTAAAATAGAGAATCTATTCTCTTTTTTTTTTTTAATGATCTTGGAGATTGTGTAATGCTTACTCTCAAACTATTTGTTTATACAGTAGTAATATTCTTTGTTTCTCTCTTCATTTTCGGATTCCTATCTAATGACCCGGGACGTAATCCGGGACGTGAAGAATAAAAAAAATATTATTTTTTTCCTTGCTTGATTTTGAAATGGTCTTAAAATTTTATCTATTCCACATCTTTCCTCAACTATAAAAAAATACCAAGTAATTGACAGAAACGGAAAGAGAGGGATTCGAACCCTCGGTACAAAAAACTCGTACAACGGATTAGCAATCCGACGCTTTAGTCCACTCAGCCATCTCTCCCCAAATTGAAAAAGGATAATTACTATGATACATTGTATAAAAAATAGAAAATGAAGGCTTGAAAAAAGCCCTTCTTTATCTCTGTTTATTATCTTTATCTACCCTTATTCTATAGATATATAATTATATACATATATAATTATATCGATATATATAATTATCTAGATATATCGATGGATATATATAAAATCGATAAAAACTTTTATCAGCAATTCCATTTAGATAAATTAGATAAAGTAAGGGCTCAAAAGAAAAGATATCTCCAATTCTAATATATAAATAATACCAATATATTAAAGATTACTAAAAATATATATTTATAAATAAATAAAAATAAAGTACCTCTTTTATTTCATCCGAAAAGTCCTTTTCTTTTTATTTCCACGGCCTGGCCTGGTCAGTACCTAGCCGGGCTTTTTTTGTTCCAATGAATCGTAGATAAAATTATTTATTTGATTTGAAAACACAAAATGTTTTTGAAACAAAAAAAATCGAAACAACAAGAATCAGAATCATAAGAAGAATTATTATTTCGATTCCTATGATACAGAAAAAGATGATATAGAATCAAGGTGCCATTCGTTATTATTATTCTTTATTACTTTATTGGAATAAAAAAACTTGTTATTTAGTTAATTAAACTGAGTCCTCTTTTCCTAATCTCATTAGTCGCCCTGACGAAAATACGTCAACGCTCGAATTTTCATGATTCTTT